CCGAGGAAGTGTTTCCATAATCTTCTTCTGGCCCAAGACATGATTCATCGAAAGAATGAGTCACCATTGATATCGACACATCTGAGCTCGACAAATTATCGGGCGTTCCACGCTTCAATCCGTTTCCTTCTTCTTGTTGCTGGATATCTCGTTTGTTCAAGTCTTTTCTCTGTTTTCGGTGCCTTTAGTGACTTCGAAAAGGTCAAATCTTTGATCATGGAATCATCTATGATTGAGATTGAGTTGGAAAAACTTCTGGATCATTATCCTCCATCTGCATCGACTTCTTTCTGGTTAAGGTTAACTAATTTCTTTCTAGGTGCTCTGCCAAACATGTTATTAGGTAATGTTTATGGAATACGCGTTAAGAAGAAGAACATTTTTAATATCAATCTCAGCGAGATCATCAATCTCTTAAGTATCCCCATCAATCTCTTAAGTATCCCCATCAATCAAATCGCTTTTTCGATAAATACGAGATATCTAAATCATACAAGTAAAGAGATCTATTCATTGATAAGAAAAAGAAAAAACGCGAAGGGGTGGATTGATGATAAAATAGACTACTGGGCCGCAAACAGTAATTGGGTTGAGAATGAAGAAAGAGAAGTCTTGAGTCAGTTCTCCAACGTAACGACAGAAAAAAGGATTGATAAAATTTTATGGAGTCTGATGACTGATAGTGATCATTTATCAAAGAATGAATATGATGATCAAATGATTGAACAACCGGGCGAATTTTACTTACGAAACATAGTTGACCTTCATAAAAAGGATCTACTAAATTATGAGTTCAATACATCCTGTTTAGCAGAAAAACGGATATTCCTTGCTTATTATCAGGCACTCACTTATGCACAAACCTCGTCTGGGGCTGATCCTTTTCCTATCCCATCTCATCGAAAACCCTTTTCGCTCCGCGTACACTTATCCCCCTCTAGGGGTATTTTAGTGATAGGTTCTATAGGACTTGGACGATCCTATTTGGTCAACTACCTAGCGAAAAACTCCTATCTTCCTTTCATTACGATATTGCCGCACAAGTTCCGGGATACAATTTTTCGTTTCGATGATGATTTTGTTGATGAGGATGGGAATGAGAAGGATGACAGTGACGATGATGATGATATGGATTTTGAGAGTCGTAACGATATTGAGATTGTTCGTGAAGATATTCATGCTCTTGACTATATTGAGAGAGATATTAATGATAGTGCCGATCACGGTCGTGACATTGATGTGGAGCTGGAACTGCTAACTATGATGTATGAAACTAAGGACATGGATACGATATGGCGCGTATCCGCACTTTATCTCTGCCTTCAATTCGAATTAGCAAAAGCAATGTCTCCTTGCATAATATGGATTCCAAACATTCATGAGGTGGAGTTGAATTCGACTTTCTTCTACCTCGGTCTATTAGTGCACCTTCTCTCCTGGGATTCTGAAAACTCTTCCACTAGAAATAGTCTTGTTATTGCTTCGACCCATCTTCCCCAAAAAATGGATCCCTCTCTAATAGCTATGAAGAGATTAAATACGTGCATTAAGGTGCGAAGGCCTCTTATTTCACAACAACGAAAGCACTTTTTAACTCTTTCATATACTAGGGGATTTCGCTTGGAAAAAAAAATCTTCCATACTAATGTATTCGAGTCCATAACCATGGGTTCCACTGCACAAGAGGTTGTAGCACTTACCAATGAGGCCCTATCGATTAGTCTTGCACAGGGGAAATCCATTATAGACGATAATACAATTAGATCCGCTCTTCATAGACAAACTTGGGATTTGCGAGCCCGTGTAAGACCGGTTCGGAATTCTCGGATGCTTTTCTATCAGATAGGAAGGGCTGTAACACACAATTTCCTTCTAAGTAATTGCCCCATAGATCCTATAGCTATCTATATGTTTAAGAAATTAGGTACCGACGGGGATTCTTATGTGTACAGATGGTACTGCCAACTTGGAATGAGCATGAAGAGATTAACGATACTTCTTTATCTTTTGACTTGTTCTGCCGGATCGGTCGCTCAAGATCTTTGGTCTCAACCCGGAGATGAAAACACTGGGATCGCTTTTGGTAGACTCGTTGATAATAATTCTGATCTAGTTCATGGCCTATTAGAAATAGAAAGCGTTCTAGCGGGAATCTCGCGGCCAGAAAAAGATTGCAGTCAGTTTGATAAGGATCCAGTGACATTGCCTCTTCGGCCCCAACCAAAGAATCCCTCAGCTAGGATGCACCGTGCATTTGGTTCTATACTTGATCAGGGAATTCTCGACGCACCGCAGACGATCGTCCTTCCCGGGGGGAAAAAATTCAACCCGAAGACGATGTTATCCGAGTTCATAGTTTGGGCTCCTAGAATATGGTCCCCTTGGGGCTTTCTATTGGATTGGATCGAAAGGGCCAATGACAATGCATTGGGATTTCCCTATTGGTACAGCGTAGTTTTGGCCGAGGAGATCCAGTTCGCTCTTTTTAACTATGACGAGG